GGATTTTTGTGGCCCAAGCACTTATTTGTTTAGGCGAAACTAACCCAATTCTGAGTTGTTGATGTTTATACTGATCGATCATAGAAGAAAAATTATAATTTATTCCGATTAAGCTTCCATCCTATTAATCTGGAAGGTTTTCTCAGATACAAGGAAATGGTTCAGTTCCAGAGCCAAAGATCGTAGTTCTCGAACGAGCAGTCGAAAAGATTCTGGAGCATCCTCGGGGTTAGGTATTGTTCCCCCAATGATCGTAGTACCAAGTACGTCCTGGCGAGCTTTAATATGATCCGATTTATAAGTAAGCATCTCTTGTAAAATATGTGCAACACCAAATCCTTCTAGAGCCCAAACTTCCATTTCTCCTACGCGTTGTCCTCCTTGCTTGGCTCTTCCTCGAAGGGGTTGCTGTGTAACAAGTGCATAATGTCCACTCGAACGTCCATGGATTTTATCATCAACTTGATGAATTAATTTCAATATATAAGGATTTCCTATTATAACAGGTTGCTCAAAAAGATCCCCTGTTCTTCCATCAAATATTCGACTCTTTCCCGGATATTCGGGTTCAAAGATCCACGGCTCCGATGTTTGTTTACTGGCTTGATATAATTCAGAAAACACTAGTTTTCTCGAAGCCTCTTGTTCATATCTCTCATCAAAAGGTGCGATTCGATAATGTCTATCTAGCAGACCTCCCGCTAACCCGAGCGAACATTCAAATATCTGTCCTACATTCATTCGTGAAGGTACTCCTAATGGGTTAAAGACCATATCAACGGGTCTTCCATCTTGCAAATAAGGCATATCTTGTCTAGGCAAAATTTTTGAAATGATACCCTTATTTCCATGTCTTCCGGCTACTTTATCACCAACTTTTATTTCACGTTTCTGTAAAATATATACATGAATTGTTTCTGGGTTATAACTAGAGCCCCCCTTTTTCTGGATGCATCTCACATCAATAACTCGACCCCTACCACCTATAGGGAGTTTTAGACAAGTTTCTTTGGATGTGGATACCTGAATGCCAAGTATGGCTCGTAATAATCTATCTTCGGGGGCATACGAAGATTCTTTTGCCATATGGGGTGTTAATTTACCTACTAAAATATCACCCGTTTCTACCCATGATCCCAACCTCACAATTCCATTTTTTTCTAAATTGCGGAGTAAATGGGCTTCTAAGTGCGGTATTTCGCTCGTGACCCTTTCGGGTCCTTGACTTGTCACATAAGTCTGAATTTCATATTTCCGTATGTGAAAAGAAGTATAAATATCTTCATATACAAGACGCTCACTAATGAGTACCGCATCTTCAAAATTGTAGCCTTCCCACGGCATATAAGCCACTAATATGTTTTTTCCCAAAGCGAGTTCGCCCCCAACTGTAGCGGCACCATCTGCTAAAATTTGTCCCTTTTTAATGCATTTACCCCGCGGAATCCGGGGGTTTTGGTGCATACAAGTATTTTTATTGGAACGTTGATACATTACTAATGGAATGCTTTGAATATCCCCATTACCTGAAAAAATGATCTTATCAGTATCGGTATAAATGATCTTTCCCTCATGTTCGGCTATAGCGAGAACCCCAGAATCTAGGGCCGCTTGGCGTTCCAAGCCGGTTCCAACAATGCATTTCTCGGACTGATAAAGCGGAACTGCTTGACGTTGCATATTAGAACTCATTAAAGCTCGATTTGCATCGTTGTGCTCGATAAAAGGAATGAGGGAAGCTCCAATAGAAAAATATTGGAAGGGAAAAATACTTCGAAGATGAACCTGTTCCCATGCAATAGTCAGGAATTCCTGACGGTATCGAGCCGGAACAACCTGTTCTTCCTGAATACCTTGATTCAGTGCCAAGGAATTCCCCGTAGATACCATATAGTATTCATCTATACTTGGTGATAAAAAAAGCATCTGTACCATCGCTGATCTCTCAGAAATTTTATAAAAAGGGCTTTCTAGAGACCCCAAAAGACCAATTCTTGCATGAATTGCTAAGGATCCAATAAGTCCAACATTAATTCCTTCAGATGTGTCAATTGGGCAAATACGCCCGTAGTGACTAGGGTGAATATCGCGTATCCGAAAACTAGCCGTTCGCCCTGTCAATCCCCCGGGGCCCAAATAACTCAATTTTCGTCCATGAACTATTTGTGTCAATGGATTAGTTCGATCCAAAACTTGAGATAATGGGTGTAATCCAAAAAAAGATTCATAAGTCGTTGTTAATGGAGTTGAAGTTACCAAATTCTGAGGAGTCGGTATTAATTTATGCCGAATTGCTCCACATATAGTTCCTCGAACCACATTTTCTAAACGAACCAGAGCCAATCCGAATTGATCTTGTAAGAGATCTGCTACAGAGCGAATACGTTTATTTTTCAAATGATTCATATCATCAAGTGTACCCATTCCAAATTTAATTCCAATCAAGTGATCCGTAGCTGCCAATATATCACGCGGTAACAAAAACGTATTGTTTTGGGGTATATCAAGATTCAGTCGATGGTTCATATTTCGTCGACCAATCCTTCCTAATTCGCATTTTTGCTGAAAGAATTTTTTTTGTAATTCTTTACATAAAGATTCCGAAAATACCGGGTCCCCCCCTACACAAGCAAATTGTTGATAAAACTCCAAAATGGCATTTTCCTTTGACCCAAAAATTTTTTTATCTTTATCATTCAAGAAAGACAAGAAAATTTCCGGGTAACAAACATTATCCAGAATTTCTTTTAGATTCGAACCCATAGCTGATGATAGAACTAGAATAGATATTTTCTGTTTCCTACTTACACGAGCCCATATCCTTGCTTTTCTATCAATCTCTAATTCTGATCTTCCTCCCCAATCTGATATTATGGTGCCGGTATAGACTGAAATTCCATTATGGTCCAATTCCGACCGGTAATAAATACCGGGGCTTTGCAATATTTGATTGATCACAATTCTGTATATTCCATTTACTAGAAAAGTTCCCAGGGAATTCATTAGAGGGATGTTTCCAATCAAAATTGTTTGTTCTTGCATCTCCCGGCCGGTTTTCCAAATTAATCCTGCGGATACATATAATTCAGAAGAATATGTAAGTGATTTATACACAGCATCCTTTTCTTTTATCACGGGTTCTACCAATTGATATGTTTCCACAAATAATTGAAATTCAATTTCTTGATCTGTATCTTCCATTTTTGGAAACTTATAAAGCTCTTCTGGTAAGCCCTGATCAATGAACTGACAAAATCCTTCAAATTGTATCTGATTAAACCCGGGTATTGTAGACATCAGTTCATTTCCCTCTCGTAACATTTTAACCCAATTCCTCATTTGTTTAAAAATCCCACTTTTTGATCATTTTTTATTGAATACTAAAGATCGATCTAGCTCGGATGGAATTTATATTCTGTTTACTAAATCACATAAAATTTTACACATACATTCCATATATATGGAATGTATTAAATACGTATCAAAGGAGGAATAGATAAAATTTGCTATTCATACCCAAATTGAAATTTTCAACGGATACAAGAGTAAAGAGGTTGATAAAACATTCTGTTTAAAAGAATTATGCTGCTTAATTCGATTTCTTTAATTCGATTCCATTTTTACCATTATTATAATATTACTCTGATTGGATAAAGAGATGACAGGATTTGATCCCTTTACCGAGATAAGAATAATCAGAAACAATATAGAGTTTTTTTTTACTTAATGGGTTTTTGTTAAAAAAACCTATTTGCGGAGACAAGATCTATTTTAGTACTATTTCGTAAAATTTTTAATCTTAATTCTTAATTTCTTAATATAGGCTTATTTATATTGTAAAGCAAAGCGTTAAATTTAGATCCGTGCCCTAATATCTTCTATATATCATATTAAGATACGCTCTGTGTAATTTCTGTTATGGTTCCGGGGTTTACATATAGGCATAATTGTTGTTATAATCGAAATTGAGAAAAAGAAAAAATTTTTTATTGAAAAGACACAATAATAATTATTAGTTACTGCTTAGATTTTCTTATGTCATTAGGGAAACACGATTTGAAGTCAGAATCCAAGACTCGTTCATGAATTCCAAATATAGTTAATGGTTCCAATTTCTTATGACTTTTGACTTTTTTGAAAGTCCATATTTTTGGGGGGTATGGAAAAAAAAGCTTTTTGTTAGTAGGAAGGGAATTAAGGAAATGGGATTCAAAACGCAAGTACAATACAAAAGGAAATCTTTTCATATATATTTTGTTTTGGCGGCATGGCCGAGTGGTAAGGCGGAGGACTGCAAATCCTTTATTCCCCAGTTCAAATCCGGGTGTCGCCTGATTCTAAAAAAAAACAGAAATATCCTAATCCCTTAGGGTCTTTTGATACGTACTTGATTCTAAGCATCTAGTGGGCTCTAAAGCTTTGTATCTCGAATTCAAGGAATTTTTTATTAAATATTAAATAATAAGCATTAGGAGTGTAAGGGCTATCAAAACGTCTCGATTCCCTTATACTCCTATTGGAGCCACTTCGGTGCGAGGTAATATACTAACTAAATTTGTAATTAGTAATGGCAGAAAAGCAAGATATAATTTGTATACAAACTAAAAAAAATATCTTAGTACTTAGGTATTCAATTATTACAAAACCCCTTTTCAGTAACCGGGTAAAAATTATGTAGTAATTTTTTATATATACGTGAATTTTTGGGGTTGGTTCATTAAATTAAGAAATAGTTCTAAACAATTTTTGACTCTGTACCCTTGATTTCACTATTATTAGTAAACAATAATGGAATAATTTCTTCATATTCATAGAAATAGGGGACAAAATTCACATGGATATTGTAAGTCTCGCTTGGGCTGCTTTAATGGTAGTCTTTACATTTTCTCTTTCACTTGTAGTATGGGGAAGAAGTGGACTCTAGAAATACTACTTAACTTAGCTAATTTTAACTAATTGAGTTTTTAGTTGGGGAATCAAACCTTATCAATTGTTTTTTAGATTACTCCATAAAGTATTTTTAAAGATACTAATGTTAATCAAACAGATATTTTTTAAATGCCCATGTTTCTTTCTTTGATTCTTTCCCTAGTATTTTTGTTATAATTTGAAATATAAGAATTTGAGCTGTAAAATAAAAGTCAGAGTTGCCTTTCGACTATTTTAGATTGATCAGAATCACTATCAATACAAATCGATCAAATAGATGTAGCAAAACAATAGAATTAGGATCAATATGTACATAACATATATAGGATACAATATAGATTAGTCAATATTCAAAATTTTAAATCTGTAGTATTTTTTATACACGACAAAAAAAAAACGAAAAATATTAATATATAATAATAACTAAAAAATCGTAAAAATAGTATGGTAGAAAGAAAATTTTCTTTCTTTCTACCATACTACTACCAAATCGAATCAAATACTGATGATTCTAGCCTGCGATAAAGAACGAAGAAGTCAATTTTCAGTCAAACTAATCATTTTGGCTGACCGTTTTTACATAAATGATAAGTAGAAAAGCAGTAGGAACGAGAATGAAGAGCGCAGTAGCAATAAATGCAAGAATATTTACTTCCATAATTTCATCGTTTTTTTAGTTCGCAATAACTCGGGATTTAATCCCCTAGAGATGATCAAAATGTCACCATTTATATGGAATATATGTATTCCATTTTGATGATATTGAATAGGATTAATATCATGAATAACAATATATGAACTATCATATCAATTCGCCGTCGCAAATTGCATAGTATAACATAGGATAATCTTTTATCCATACTGAAAAAAATATATTATAGAATTCGTGATCGAATCAAGATATCATTCTTTTAAAATATTTTCGTTGTACAATCAATCATCTAACGAAGTCTGACCACGTTTCTTTTTCTTTTAGACTTCCGTTGGTTACAAAAAAAAATAATATATGAAAAACAGACTACAAGGGGTTAAGTTCTAAAATACCTTTCTTTTTTTTGTCATTTTTTTTTAGTTTTTGCTCTTTTTTTTGATAGAACTTAAATTCTAGTCTAAATTAAATTTTTTTATTATTACATTACACGGGGTCTAAAAAGAAACATGAGATACTTGTTTGATCTTTGGTTATTGGATCCGTCGGGACTGACGGGGCTCGAACCCGCAGCTTCCGCCTTGACAGGGCGGTGCTCTAACCAATTGAACTACAATCCCAAGGAACTAAGGTATACAATATCCTTTTTTATGATTTGATTCAAATCATTTAGAGTTCGAATTTTTGTCTTATAATATAGAAGGGAGTTATTAGTGATATATGGATCTCTGTATGAATATGTACTTGAGTGAGAACAACACGAATTACTAGTCAATTTTCTTTAGTTTAAATTATCCCATAGGATGAATCTAGATAATGATCTAGATCATTATTTTAATTTCCCGTAACAAATGAAAAACAGAAAAATCGACTCTTTTATTCCGCGGCCGTTTCGGGAGGACAAATATCTTCATCTAAATAGTGGATGAGAGAGCTTTTGGGCCGAGCTGGATTTGAACCAGCGTAGACATATTGTCAACGAATTTACAGTCCGTCCCCATTAACCGCTCGGGCATCGACCCAGGAAGAATCTATTCAATTATAGGTTTATTGAAATTATAGGTTTATTGATTAGGCTTATTGATAATCCACGAGCAACTCTCTTTCGTAGTACCCTACCCCCAGGGGAAGTCGAATCCCCGCTGCCTCCTTGAAAGAGAGATGTCCTGAACCGCTAGACGATGGGGGCATACGTACCCAACTGCCATCATACTATGTTCATAGTATGAACAGTTTTTTGAAATTGTCAATATAATCGAATCTAATATATATTATTATTAAAATATAAATAACATTAAAATATAAATAACAATAATTAGATTCTTAGATTCAAGGGGTCTTTCCGTCTTACATGATTACATCCAATTTTTTTTCATTTCATTTTTTTAATAATTCATTCAAACCATTCGATATTAAATCTATAAACTAGAAAACTATAAAAAATCCGTTCTAATTTTTTTATTCTTAATATAAAAGATTAAATTTATTAAATTAGCAGAGGAAATCTAAATAATAGATAATTCAAAGGATCCGTTCAGGACGTGCTTTAGCTACTCAAAAAAAGGAGGTTTAAGGTAAACAAACCCCATATATCGCATTTAGAAACGAGCGGCTAGCTGCCTACTTATGTATATATCTATTCTATACTAATATAGAATAGAATAACTTAATTAAATATATTTTCTATGTATATGTATATTATATTTCTATTATAGAATAGATATAAGTGGTGACTCAGCCAAGAATTAACTATATATAATATTTAATATATATATTTTAAATATATTAAATATATAACGGGCCCTTTTAACTCAGTGGTAGAGTAACGCCATGGTAAGGCGTAAGTCATCGGTTCAAATCCGATAAGGGGCTTTTTTGAGGTGTTTCATAAAAAAAACACCATCATATTTGCACGCGGAATA